ATAGACAGATCGACCGAAAAAACCATAACTATACTTAACAATAAAACACTAGGAAAGGCCCACATACGACGAAGATTTTTTGTTGCCGTCGGAACAAGAAGAAGTCCTATTCCTATTAATATAGGAACTGGAAGTGGAAGAAATGGTATAATCCACGCATATTGATATGTATGTTCCATAAGAAAATCAAACTTTTTTATTCTTATTAATTATTTTCGATTCGCCAGCTCTTATCTCTTTTTGAAGGAGTTTAAAAAATCAAGATATGAAAAAGTCAAATATTTTTTTTTTCAATTTTTAATTATTCTGATTTTTTTCCCAATACTTCAATTCAAATAAAGAAGTTGCAATTGGTCAAATTAGATGACCAAGTCGCTAGTGAAAAATGACTACTTAGTTATTAACCTTAATAGCTAAAATATTTAAAAAGATAAAAGATAGGAAAATTTCAGTAATTCCATTAATACTATTGCGATAACTGATTGTACAATAATTAATAATCAATTGGTACGTATTTTTACGATTATGGTAATTTATAATTTCTATCCATAGAGCAAGTAAAAAAGTAGACCAAAAATAGTACTTGATTTGGATATGGATCATAGAATCACCAAAAACTTACTTATGCTTATAGGAAATCCTATGATATGCTTATAGGAAATCCTATGATATCCGCCACGTCACTTCACATAGAGCTAGAAAACCAAATTACTAAAGAGGTCTTATAATGTATTGTTTAAGAGATTAATTACTAGTCTCATTCGAATTTAAAAATTTGAATTAGATGTATTCTCTCTTCGAGTTTGATCAATTAATAGAAAAATGTTAGAATATTTTTTCTTTAATATTATTTAGTTAAGTAATTTAAGCTTTTCTATTTTTTTTTATTAAATGTAACATGACAAAACAGACAGAGATAGGAATTGAAACCTTTTGGAGTTTTTTCTTATTGTTGATAAGAAATTATATTTTCATGACAGCGGGTTCCATAAATATAGATCTGAATGCGAATGAAAACATAAGGGTACCAATGACTATGAATTAGTATCTTTTTTCGGACACTTGGTTGTAATAGAAATCCCAAAAAATTAAATTCCTTTGAAAACATATCACATCTTTTTTCTTTTTTTTGTTTCCCACGATACTCTATCCCAACTATATGTATCTATATTTGTCGATGTTATGAAAGAAATATCGTCTATGGAAGAAATAGATAGATAATGCATAGGAATAGAAAGAGCTATCCATTTTAAACAATACATGTCTTTCACATCCAACTATAGCAATCTTCCTTATTTTTGAATGGCAGTTCCAAAGAAACGTAGTTCTATGTCAAAAAAGCGTATTCGTAAAAATATTTGGAAAAAAAAGGGGTATTGGGCAGCGGTAAAAGCTTTTTCGTTAGCGAAATCTCTTTCTACCGGAAATTCAAAAAGTTTTTTTGTGCGACAAATAAGTAATCAAGCCTTGGACTAATCTGAATCAACATGATTTGATAAATTGGATAATTTAAATTTATAAGTTATAAGATGAATGATTTACATTCACTAATATTTTTATTTTTAACTGATCAGAAGGTGTGGTATGTAGAATAATTATTGTTTATCGGATTCTAAAAAGGATCCTTATTTTCTTATTAAAAATTTAAATAAGAAAAATAAGATAGATAAAGAAGTATAAACACAAGATAGAAACTTTTTGGTTTCCCTTTCTGTTTATTAGGTTTTTAAAATATTCGAGATGGGGATTGTGATTTTCCCCATCAATTCAATTAACTTTTCACAATACTAACACACAATAATAATAAAATATAATAAAAAATAAGAAAAAGAAAATTTTTTATTTTATTTTAGAAAGGTTTTCTTGCCCCAAGAATTATACATCACTAAGATGGACTACACTATTTAAGTTTAAGTTAAGAGTTTTTTGGAAGATGATCAATAAGTCTAAACAAGGTTGAAAGCCTTTTTTTCTATAGCAAAACAGAGATTTTTAATCAAAATAACTGAATCGTTTGAAACCAATTAAGATCTATATTTTAATACAATATTTGTAAAATTTTCTGAATCATTATTCTCTGAATCACTAGACCCCTGTTTTCGACTTAATCAATAAAAAACCTTGAATTTCATTTAGACCAATATTTATGTACTTATTTATGTACTTATGTACGAAGAATCATTTTATGTGATTCAAAATAGATCTGTGATTGGACTGTAGGACCAATCAAAATCTATTTATAATTCTATTTTCTTTAGAGTAAAATAGGTTAGAAAATCAAAAAAAAAAATAGAATATTTCTTTAGAATTGAGAGAATTTAGAATAAAAATATAATAGAATATTCATTTCTTATTTATATTAATATAAATAAAAAATGAAATAGACAATTTTTTTAGTTCTATGCCTAAATTTAGGGCAGAACTAAATAGTTTCAACTCTTCCATTTCGAGGTAATTTAAACTACGCGAAAGTCTATTGTTAAAACTGATAGCATCTCAA